TGTTGATTTCTTATCTTGATTTGACGATGAATTTTTGGAATAATAAAAAAGTGGGAATATTTATTAATTCATAATTGGGATTGGGGAGATAGAATATCTATGTCCCCGAACCAATAATCTTGAAGAATGAACCGTGATAGAGCTTGTAGTGACATAGTCATCCTCTCAAATAGTGGGATGACTTATCATTATAATGAACAAATGCTCAACTTTTTAATGATACTACTATAGTATACAGTATACCTTATAACTTATTATATTTAAATAATTGACTCATTTTTTTAGAATAATAACTTATTATGTTATGCAGATGTTTACTTTTTTTATTACAAATATCAACAATATTCCTATTCTCTACTACAAAACTACAAAATAAATACAAAACTACAAAATAAAGACTCAGACTGGAGTTTTGTGGAAAAAGCCCCTTATCGGATTTGAACCGATGACTTACGCCTTACCATGGCGTTACTCTACCGCTGAGTTAAAGGGGCCCTTTTGAATCAATTCCTGAGTGAGACACTAGCCACTATGAATTTACTGCATGTACCTATGTATATAATATATGGAGAGATATATATGTATATGTTTCCATAGTGTTTCATTCAGAAACAATAATTTTTTTTAGGAAGTCCGGGATAAAACCTAATTACTTTGCTTTATTTTTTATTAACCCTCATCGGAACGAGATTCAATTGATTGATACAAAATTCGACTATAGACCCAAGATATTTTATATTTTATCGAATCATGTGATGAATAGATTGAACTCATACCCGGAACCAAACTATATAGAAACTTTCTAGCGTTTCTTAATTTTCTGTCTTAGTCTGAGATCGAGATAGGCATATGTTATCTTAACAATGCCTGACTCGATGAGTGAAAGTTGAATTGAAAAATGAAGTTTAATCTTTTTTTTTTTTTTGCCGGACAAATCACTCCCTGAAGGGATCCTATACTTCATTAATTCTATATAATTATAGGGAATGGTTTGTGAACCCTGAGTGAAAAATAAAAAAAAAAATTATAGGAATCCTGAAAGGTGGAAAGCTTCCTTGGGCTTATTCACACCATTACATTATATTGACAATTACAAAAAACTGTTCATACTATGAGCATAGTATGGTGGCGATCGGGCAGGTATGCCCCCATCGTCTAGTGGTCAGGACGTCTCTCTTTCAAGGAGATTGCGGGGATTCAAATTCCCCTGGGGGTAGGGTACTACAAAAGGGAGTTGCTCATGGATTATCAATAAGTCTAGAATTGATTCTTCCTGGGTCGATGCCCGAGTGGTTAATGGGGACGGACTGTAAATTCGTTGGCAATATGTCTACGCTGGTTCAAATCCAGCTCGGCCCAAAAATTTGCCGATCCATCATGAGATGATATACAATTTTTTCTACAGAAATGTCCGATACGGAGGAATAAAGAAAAGAATCCATTTCATTTTTCTATCCCCTATTTAATTTAGTTTTAAAGGTTCCCACATATTATGATTCTGATCTTTTTTATGATCTAGATTCATATTATGATCTGTAAAAAAAAAAATAGCTTTTTTCAATTGATTTGATACGATTTTACAATAGAATTACTAGCAATCTGTGTCGTTCGCGCTAAAGTCCATATTCGTGTGGATAGGAATATATCACTCGTTGCTCTGTTACAATACGACGATTCTAGCTAGAATTGAACTAATTTTGAATGAAATTTTTGAAAATATGTATGTTGTACACCTCATTTTTCTGGGATTGTAGTTCAATTGGTCAGAGCACCGCCCTGTCAAGGCGGAAGCTGCGGGTTCGAGCCCCGTCAGTCCCGACCTAGAATCTGGTGAATCCATCAATTCATCTCTCTATTTTCTGTGAAGGGGGGGACACGAAGCAGAATCTAATTTCCAGTCTGGGATTCTTATTTCTTTTTTCTTTCCTTTATCGTTTTACATTTCTTATTGAACAAATACAATATGGCAATTTTAATTAATTTAAATTTAATTAGTACCGATTGATGAGGGAGAGACATATGTAGATTGGTACAATTGTTGGTAGCACTATAATGCAGGATTCCAAGAGATGGTGTTCTTGTCTGGATTTTTCGCTTGCTCCCGATCCATGGAATAGAATACCCATTTGTTTTCCTGGAGCACATACACAAATTGGGATTTTTTTATTATATTGTAGATAGAAAATGAACTTAACCTTAGTTACCCCGTCGGAATACTTTTAATCTAAAAAGTACCTCCCTTTCTAGCTCCGAGTTTGTATAACCCCAATTCCCAATTGGAAAAATCTATCTATTTCAGTCAAATTAAATTGCACACCGAATTTTGGAGATTCTATGTGTGTCCTAGTATCAATCCAAGGCAAAAAGATATTAAAAAAAGAAAGATCAAACAAAGATCTATCACTCTAAGTCTTAGCTTAGTAAAGGAATGAATAATCTCTTTTTATTCCTATTTCTTTGAATGGTCCTATCGAAGAAAGCTTCAAATATGGAATAGTAATTTTGTCGAAATAGTAATATTTCTTAGACTGGGACCGATCTTTATCAAACCTCTTTGTCTTCTAAGGAAATTAGATTATAAAAAACTGAGTTTCAAACTTAATTGCTTTGCTTCTTTTTTTTTTTTTTCTTTTATTTCACTTCTACTATATGGATTGGTTTGTGACCAATCGAAGCGTAAGATGGGTCAGATGATACCTCATTATTTGATTTTATTTCTATAAAGAAAATGGGAGGGTATAGAAAAGAAACAAAGAATGAAAAATTCAACAGGATTCTTGATTGGATCAGGAATTCCATTCCGTATGTATAAAAGATCTTCATATGTTATACTATTAAATTCTCGACGATAAATAGATTTGATAGCTCAGATATTGTTATTCATAATATTAATCCGATTTAATATCATCGGTTTAATATCATCGGGATGAATTGCATCCCCTGGAATTTACAGGAGAAAGACTTAGAATCTCTATGGGATTAGATCCCGAGTTATTGTGAAGTAAAAAAAAAAAAAACGATAAAATTATGGAAGTAAATATTCTCGCATTTATTGCTACTGCATTGTTCATTCTAATTCCTACTGCTTTTTTACTTATTATTTATGTAAAAACGGTCAGTCAAAATGATTAAAATTAAAATAAAGCTTGACTTGTCAGTTCTTATAATTAATTAATTAATGGAATAAATGAAAGGAGATTTAAATCCCACGTCTTGATTGAGATGAATGGATTAGAATCAACAGTATAGGAGATCTGATAGTATGGTAGAAAGTTTCCGATATTTCTTTCTACCATACTATCTATCGTATCATTGTATAAAGTTAGACTGTAAAAAAAATATAGGCTTTTTTATTATAGATCCATCTAAAATATGTATATTCATCCAGGTACACATAAATCACATATGTGTAATGTACATATAAGTACATATAAATGGAAGGAGCCCCTCAATTTTAGTCTAATTCTTTGCTACATCCATTTGATTTGTCGTGATTCCATCAATCCGATAATCGAATGTCCACTTTTACTCTTCGGAATAATTTTTTTTTTTTCGAAAAATTTCATGTATATCCCTTTTACTTTGAAAATACGAACATGGGAATCATTGAAATTTTTGTTTAATTGAAAGGTTATTCTTCATATATTACTCTACTTTTACTGGTACTGAATTCCTGTAGAATTTGGAAATGGGAGTCTTTTTTATTAAAATTAAAAACGCCTTGCAGAATGATCTCTGAAACTATTGATACAGTTTGATTACTCAATTCAATTTTTAGTGACTCTAGAGTCCACTTCTTCCCCATACTACGAGTGAAAGGGAAAATGTAAAGACTACCATTAAAGCAGCCCAAGCAAGACTTACTATATCCATGTGAATTATGTCCCCTATCTCTATGAATATGAAGAAATTCTTCTATTAGTGATTATTGATCACTAATAATAATGGAATCAATGGCGCAGAGTCAAAAAGGGATTCTGACCGAAGGAAGACAATTGATAAACCAATCCAATAAATCACCCATACCAAGTTTTTATATGATTTCCGGTGAATTTGGGAAGCCTTAAGCTCAAGCAAGAGCACAGTTACTCTTTGGAATTATAAAACTGAAAGGAATGTTCGTAATGGAACACGTAGGAATAGTAAGCCCTATTGTTTTTTTTTGATCTTCATAAGCGAAAGACATAAAAAAGACAATCAAGATAGATCAAAATATCTCAGATTTTTCTATCCCTTCTTTGCTCTAATCCTTACTTACTTTTCCCGATTGTTGCACAGAGACAGTCGGGAGACCACCCATTACATTCTACCTTTCCCTGGGGGTTACCGAAACTAAAAGTAAAAAAAAAAACTTTGATTTGATTCTACGAAAAGCCAATTATCCAATCCAATATTGAGTGAATGTCTGAGCATTCAGAGACTTTTGTGAGTCTGTATACAAAGTATCTTATGCCCTTTACACCACTACTAATTTAATTTGTTTGATTCCCCGTTTGACTATCTAACTCAAGACTCGGTCAGTAGACGCTACACTAGTAATGAAAGTCTTGATAGACTAGCCCTTCTATTATACTAAAACCCTTCCTTGAACCCTAGTCGTAAGGATTAACATTTTTTATAGATATAGAACCTCCCTATTTTGAGCACGTATCGGCCATTCTAGCCCTTTTCCCTTGCTTTTGATGGGCAAGAATTTGTCGATTTTTATACTACCAACAAAAGGATTTCTAGTTTTTATTGATCAGGCGACACCCGGATTTGAACTGGGGAAAAAGGGATTTGCAGTCCCCCGCCTTACCACTCGGCCATGCCGCCAAAACGGAAAAAAAAATAGATAGAACTATTCCATTTTTTGATTGGATTTGCATCTTGAATCCCGTTTTTCTTATCCCCTTTCTATTCTAATAAACCTAAAAGAAACCTTCTAATAAACCTAAAAGAAACCTCGCCCTTTTATTGGAACCGGTGGCTTCCTTTGAATTAATTGTAGAGTATCTCAAATTTCCAACTACACAACGCCAACCCTCCCTTTGCTTTCTATTGAAAGAGAGAATGTGGCTTTTCAGTTACAGAATCAAAAATGAAATGGAAATAGGAACCATTAACTATTGACTGTGCCTTCAGTTCTTGGATCTCAAATTGCGTTTGTTTCCTTAATGTTATAAGAAAAGTGAGTATTAAGAAAATTAAATTGATATGCAACTAATTAGTGTCAATTTCAACTATTTTCAAATAAAAAACTTTTCAATTACAATTATAACAACAATTATGTGTATATGTAAACCCCAGAACATCATTTTTTACACAGATATACCTAACACGCTCTCTTATTTATATATGTATATAAGCGAAATAAGGAGAATTAAGGAAGGGAAAAGGGAATTACCATGTTTCAATTTTTCATTGAATCTGTTGAATATCAAAAATCATTTAGGATATAGCACGTTTCATGTCATGTTGTCCCAAGTAGAACTTAGATAGGCGATATGCGCATAATCAGACCTGTGTGTTATTAATAAATACAACCCCTCTTGCGCACTACATTAGTATTCCGCGAATTTGACTAACATAACAAATGGGTCACAATGTCTCTCCTCTCTGCGAATCTTTTCTGTCTTTATCGCATTTATAGGGAAGAGATTAAAAATTCGGAGTCCCTTTACTTTTTTGGTATTCAATCAGAGTGTATTATCAGAATAATAGGTGAATTTTTGATCACTTTTTATATTGTATACAAGACTCCATAACATAAACCTAAGCGGCAGAATTTTTTTTTTTTTTTTTTCAGGAATTTTTTATCAAGTCATTTCCATTTGTATTTGTTAGAAATTCGAATTTAAATTTTAAGTAGAAAATTTTTTTGATTTCTCTGCTCATATCATACCATATTTCATACATTACATATATGAAGTTGGGTAAAATTTCATGCGATTCCGTAAACAGAATCTATATTCCATCATTGCTAGATAAATCCATATGGTTCATGGAAGAATGAGCCAATGCATGGGATTTTTTCGATAAATGGGAAACTAAAATAAAGATGCTTCAAGATGTAAATGAGGGAATGTCTACAATACCTGGGTTTAGTCAGATACAATTTGAAGGATTTTGTAGATTCATTGATCAGGGCTTGACGGAAGAACTTTATAAGTTTCCAAAAATTGAAGATACAGATCAAGAAATTGAATTTCAATTAATTGTGGAAACATATCAATTGGTAGAACCTTTAATAAAAGAAAGAGATGCTGTGCGTGAATCGCTCACATATTGTTCTGAATTATATGTACCCGCGGGATTAATTTGGAAAACGGGTAGGGATATGCAAGAACAAACCATATTTATTGGAAACATTCCTCTAATGAATTCCCTGGGAACCTTTATAGTAAATGGAATATACAGAATAGTGATCAATCAAATATTGCAAAGTCCCGGTATTTATTACCGTTCAGAATTGGACCATAGGGGAATTCCGGTCTATACCGGTACCATAATATCAGATTGGGGAGGAAGATCAGAATTAGAGATTGATAGAAAAGCAAGGATATGGGCGCGTGTGAGCAGGAAACAAAAAATATCTATTCTAGTTCCATCATCAGCTATGGGTTCGAATCTAAGAGAAATTATAGATAATGTATGCTACCCTGAAATTTTCTTGTCTTTTCCGAATGATAAGGAAAAAGAAAAAATTGGGTCAAAAGAAAATGCCATTTTGGAGTTTTATCAACAATTTGCTTGTGTGGGGGGGGATCCGGTGTTTTCTGAGTCCTTATGTAAGGAATTACAAAAGAAATTTTTTCAACAAAGATGTGAATTAGGAAAGATTGGGCGACGAAATATGAATCGGAGACTTAATCTTGATATACCTCAGCACATTACATTTTTGTTACCGCGGGATGTATTGGCAGCTGCGGATCACTTGATCGGAATGAAATTTGGAATGGGTACACTTGATGATCTGAATCACTTGAAAAATAAACGTATTCGTTCTGTAGCGGATCTTTTACAAGATCAATTCGGATTGGCTATGATTCGTTTAGAAAATGCGGTTCGGGGAACTATAGGTGGAGCGATTAGGCAAAAATGGATACCGACTCCTCATAATTTGGTAACTTCAACTGCATTAACAACCACTTATGAATCCTTTTTCGGCCTACACCCCTTATCTCAAGTTATGGATCAAACAAATCCATTGACACAAATAGTTCATGGGCGAAAATCAAGTTATTTGGGTCCTGGGGGGTTGACAGGGAGAACTGCGAGTTTTCGGATACGCGATATCCATCCTAGTCACTATGGGCGTATTTGCCCAATTGACACATCTGAAGGAATCAATGTTGGACTCATTGGATCTTTAGCAATTCATGCGAGGATTGGTCATTGGGGGTCTTTAGAAAGACCATTTTATGAAATTTCTGAAAGCTCAAAGGGGGTACGGGTGGTTTATTTATCACCAAGCATAGATGAATACTACATGGTAACGGCCGGAAATTCTTTGGCATT